CCAAATAACTCAACTTTCTCCCATGAACGATTTGTGTCAATGGATTAGTTCGATCCAAAACTTGAGATAATGGGTGTAATCCGAAAAAGGATTCATAAGTAGTTGTTAACGGAGTTGAAGTTACCAAATTCTGAGGAGTAGGTATCAATTTATGCCTAATTGCTCCGCCTATAGTTCCCTTAACTACATTTTCTAAACGAGCCAGAGCCAACCCGAGCTGGTCTTGTAAAAGATCCGCTACAGAGCGAATACGTTTATTTTTCAAATGATTCATATCATCAAGTGTACCCATTCCAAATTTCATCCCAATCAAATGATCGGCAGCTGCTAATATATCTCGTGGTAATAAAAATATATTGTTCTGAGGTATATTAAGATTAAGTCTCCAGTTAATATTTCGACGACCAATTCTTCCTAATTCACACCTTTGGTGAAAGAATTTTTTTTGTAATTCCTTACATAAGGATTCAGAAAATATTGGATCCCCACCTACACAAGAAAATTGTTGATAAAACTCCAAAATAGCATTTTCTTTTGACCCAATTTTTTTTTTCTCCTTATCGGTCAAGAAAGATAAGAAAATTTCAGGGTAGCAAACATTCTCTAGAATTTCTCTTAGATTCAAACCCATAGCTGATGATAGAACTAGAATAGATATTTTCTGTTTCCTACTCACACGAGCCCATATTCTTGCTTTTTTATCAATCTCTAATTCTAACCTGCCCCCCCAATCTGATATTATGGTGCCGGTATAGACCGAAATCCCGTTATGATCCAATTCTGACTGGTAATAGATACCGGGACTTTGCAATATTTGATTGATCACAATTCTGTATATTCCGTTTACTATAGAAGTTCCAAGGGAATTCATTAAAGGAATGTTTCCAATAAAAATTCTTTGTTCGTGGATATTCCTACTGGTTTTCCAAATTAATCCCGCGGATACATATAATTCAGACGAATATGTAAGTGATTCATAGACAGCATCTCGTTCTTTTATCAGAGGTTCTACCAATTGATATGTTTCCACAAATAATTGAAATTCAATTTCGTGATCTATATCTTCAATTTTTGGAAATTTAGAAAGTTCTTCTATTAAACCCTGATCAATAAACCGATAAAACCCCTCAAATTGTATCTGATTAAATCCGGGTATTATAGATGTTCCCTCTTTTCCATCCCCGAGCATCTTTTTTGAATTTCCCATTTATCCGTTTATTGAAAAAATCCCATCCCATCTCTCATTCTTCACCGAATCATATCCATAGAATTCGATCTAGCAATAATGGAATTTCTATTCTGTTTACTGAATCACATGAAATTTTATCCAACTCCAAGATATATGGAATGTATGAAATACGTATGAACGAAGACTAGATTCCATTGGAATTTTTTATAAGAAAAAGATCCAAATGGAACAGAATTGAGAAATCCGGCTGGAACTTATGGAGTTTTATAACGACTAAAAAAAAGTAATTTCATTTTCACCTATGATATTACATATTCCAATTCGATTGCATACTATAAAAAAGATGTATTCATGATTGGATCTGTTCGAGCGGATAAACATATAATAAATAGAAAACTTTTTTTTATTTTGTTTATTATTAAAATAAAAAAGAATGCACAGATATATATGCCTCTTTTTCTTCTTTTATTGTGGTATAGTTCTATTTGGGACAGCATATGCTGTGCTCTATCAAAAATTCAATTTTCTCTTCAATATATTCAATGAAAAATTGAAATACAAAAATTTATTGAGAATTACTCCTCAAAAGCATCCCTAGAGAGATAAAATAGCCCATTATAGAGCTATAGCTATAACACAACGTAACATATGTTCGGATTCCGGGGTTTACATATACTCATCATTACTGTTATAATTAAAATTGAAGAAGATTTCGTTTTAATTGAAAAAACGCAATATAGATTAGTTATAAATCCTTTTCAAATGATTTTTTTATATTATTAGAAATAAAAAAATGTAGAAATGTAGATTTGAATTCAAAAATGGTCATGAATGTACAGTCAATAGTTAATGGTTCTGATTTGTACTGGATTCTATACTTTGTGACTGAAAATCGATATATATTTTTTTCGGAGTTGAAAAAAAATAGAAAATTTGAATCTAGTTTCTATAGTTTTGGCGGCATGGCCGAGTGGTAAGGCGGGGGACTGCAAATCCTTTTTCCCCAGTTCAAATCCGGGTGCCGCCTCAACAACAGACTTTAAATCCCCTATTTTAGCAAACATAGTAAAAGACTCTTGATACTTTCTTTTCATTATTCTAAGCCCCCGGCTCTCGAGGTTCTATTCTCTAACCTAAAGTTTTGCCTATCAGATTCAAGAAAAACTTAAAGTAATGGAGGGAAACCCGTAAATCTTTACTTTCTACTACTAATTTAGTTCCACTTACCGAGTCTTCAATTAGATTGGATAGCCAGAGAGGGAATTAAATTAATAGTTTTGGAAAGGACCTAAGCTACTTTGGATACAGACTCATGAAAGTCTCGGAATGCTCAGATATTCAATCAATATTAGATTAGATGAAGGATTGTCTTTCGTTTTACTTCCAAAAATAAAAAACGATAAAAGAAAGAAAAAGTCTTATTCTTTCTACATGTGAGTCAGATTCCTTGGATACTTCGAAAAGTATCCGTTTACTCGTGTTTACATCTTGTCGATTCTACTAGAAATTCTATAATTAAGAATAACTCATTATAAGATAAGTGATTTTTTGGAGTAGTTGATCAATGGTGACCAAATACCTCTCCCTTTTTTTGACTCTGCACCAGTGATTTCACTATTATTAGTGAACAATAATGGAATAGTTTCTTCATATTCATAGAAATAGGGGACAGAATTCACATGGATATAGTCAGTCTCGCATGGGCTGCTTTAATGGTAGTTTTTACATTTTCCCTCTCTCTCGTAGTGTGGGGAAGAAGTGGACTCTAGAAGTACTTCTAATTGCGGCAATAATCAAACTCTATCAACCTGTATCAATTGTTTGAGTTTTCTAGACTGGTCGGCAATTTTTTTAAGATTTTTTTGAGAATTTAAAAATTTGGATTTATGTTTTGTTTTATTGACTCACTTTCAATTTTTATATCAGGGTTTACACGGTTAACCCATGAATGGGGTAACCCCCTTTCTAAATCTGAAGAAGTTTCCATCGAATTCGGATTATCTGTATTAAATGGATCAAACAAACAAATGAAATTGAGAAAGTATATACATACATTTCATATTCTATTTAATTTATATTGACATTTATAAAGAAAAAGAAAGATATAGGTGGATTCCTTTATATTAAAAATATTTCACTTGTATCTGTATACATTACAATAACCATAATGGCTAGTATGGTAGAAAGAGATCTCTTTCTACCATACTAGCGGGCCCCTTAGGATACTACTACTTAGTCTAATGCATTCCTTTCATTGAAGATGAGAAATTGAAATCCTTTTTTTTTTTTTTATAGTAAAATTGTATTCAAATTAATTATTTTGACTAACCGTTTTTACGTAAATTATAAGCAAAAAAGCAGTAGGAATGAGAATGAAGAGTGCAGTAGCAATAAATGCAAGAATATTGACTTCCATAATTTAATCGTTTATTATTTATTTTTTTCTTTGGAATATCTCGGGATTTAATCCCATAGAGATCAGAAATCTTTCGCTTGTAAACTCACTCAGATGAATTAGATTTCGATGATATCGAATCGAATGAAAGAAATATCATGAATAACAATATCGGAGCTAGAAAATCGATTCATCGTCAAGAATTTAATAGTATAACATAGGAAGATCTTTTATCCACACCGAATACATCAGATTCCCGATCCAATCAAAAAATATTTATTTATGATTCGTTTTCCCCGCTGTCTTTTCTACAACCTAGTACTTTACTTTCCGTGTACAATCATCTGATGAAGTATCATAAAAAAAACTAAAAAATTCAAAAAACTTAACTATTTAAATTTTTCAATTTTCTTACGAGTTTTTTTTTCGACATTGACTCTAATCTTTCAAAAGAGCATATTCATTAGGGAAGACTAATTTTCTCTTTATTTTAAAAATATCCTCTTTACTCTTTACTTAGTTGGATTCGAACTATTTTCAATTCCTTGACTTCATAGAAAGAAAAGTATATATAGGTACTCTTGACAAACGTATTATACGCTATCCTATTCCATTTTCCTACACGAGTTAATGGGAGATCAATTGACAAAAAGCAGAAATCCCGTACAGTATCTTTTTGCTTTAGTGTTGAATGCTCTCAATAATTATATATAATTAATTTACATATGTGTCTCTACCATCAATTGGTGCTAGTTAAAATAATGGAAATACCCCTTTCTTTTGCTTGATGAAAAACTAAAAATCAAACAAAAAGATAAACTAAACCATTTTGATCCCCTTGCCCAGAAACAAAAAGGGGAGTTTATGTCTTTTTTTATATTGAATCCGCCGGGACTGACGGGGCTCGAACCCGCAGCTTCCGCCTTGACAGGGCGGTGCTCTGACCAATTGAACTACAATCCCATGGAAATCAAGTGGGTAGCTTACTTATTCCTTCTTATGATTTCATTTTAATCGTTTCAATTTTAGATTAAAATTACTATGTTTGTAACAAAGAAAGTCACAAGTGATATATTGATATCTATATGGATATAACTTTAGTGATAGCAAGATGGATTACTGGTACCCCTTGCATTCTTATCAAATCGATTTATAATCTATTTTTTACAATAAAAAATAGATTATTTTATCGACTCTGTTCATTAAAGTTTATATTTAAAGAATCCATATTTTTTATGGAAACAAAAAAGTAACTAGACACAAGAAATAAAGAAAAAAGTAAAGTCGAAATATACCCCGAAATTTTACTTTTTTTCTTATCCTTCTCTGTCATTATCATTTATGCAAAACGGGTTATGTAGACAGCGAATTATTGGGCCGAGCTGGATTTGAACCAGCGTAGACATATTGCCAACG